GCTCATTGAATGATAAGAAAGCTATTTCTACTTAGAAAATTTCCGATATTCAAGGATTGCACGTTCTGTTATAGATTAAGCAGGTCTAGTTTAGGGAATTATCGATAGGCTAGCTAACAACAAAAGACAATTAGGGATTCATTAGAATTCTCACATTTAGTTGGAAGATACTTCTTTCGGATGGGGCACACCAATAGGATGAACCAAATGAGTTCTGCATCATGAACTTTGTACTGCGCACATTACTTAGACGGGTTCTAGAAAGGCATATAGGAATGAATGGAGAAATCGAAGATGAAAGAAAAGACAAAGAAATGAGATAATATCGGATTCTATTTCTTTGGATCTGAGATGAATCTTGTCTATTTCAACCCCCCTAGATTCGGATTTGACTTTTGAGCCTTTCAACAATTAACTAATTTTACCTTTCGAATATATATTACGTATTCAAACAAATTCGTTTGATTTGAACGAGAGGAGAAAAAAAGAGGAGATAGAATCCAATTCTTTTAGATACTTTATCTAAGAAACTCTACCCATCTATGTTCTAGATGGGGTATATCTCGCCAAACTGGATAAAGCTATTATTCTAATCTAGACTCTAAAAGAATATGTATGTTGATTCATATCAATTAATTCGAAATTAATTCTAGGGAAGAGAGACCCATACAAATTAATCATGTGCCAGGAACCGGATTTGAACTGGTGACACGAGGATTTTCAGTCCTCTGCTCTACCAACTGAGCTATCCCGGCGATTTCCAACCCAGATTAGATTGGAACGAGGATTTCCAGTCCTCTATCCTACCAATCTGGATTGGAAATTGGAACCGTTAACATGAGGATTTCGAGTCCTTTGGGTGGTATCCTTATTTTATTTGATTCTATCATAGAACTGGGTCTATGTCAAGTAAGTCGATTAACAAATTTTCTCAAAGCCGGGGAATTTCTTCGATCTTCAAAAAGATGATTTTGTAAGTTTCAGTATGAGTAATGATATTGTATTGATCGGGAATCATTCAACTAGGGATTCCTTGCTCAAAGATGTTCATTTCTATGTGTATCATAGATATCAAAAGGCTTGTGATAAGAGAAAACCATTTACTCTTAGAAAAAAAATCCATTTCTAAAAGAATAGAGTGAATGAGAAAGATAAGGAATTTGGAACCGTTAAGGAAAGGGGGTCGGATAAATAGTTGGGGAGTTAAATAGTCTTTTTGGGGATAGAGGGACTTGAACCCTCACGATTTTTAAAGTCGACGGATTTTCCTTTTACTATAAATTTCATTGTTGCCGGTATTGACATGTAGAACGGGACTCTATCTTTATTCTCGTCCGATTAATCAGTTCTTCAAAAGATCTATCAGACTATGGAGTGAATGATTTGATCAATGAATATTCGATTCTTTCTTCAATGTAGAATGGATTCACACCAATTCTTCTATTTTTTATAGAAAAAATACGGATTCGGGTCGTCATTAATCATTTGATATAGTATTCAATACGTATGTATATACGTTTATCCTTCACTTCATTCTTTTTCTTTCTGAAGTTTCGATGTAAAGAGTCCTCTACCAACGCATTTAACTCCATTTGTTAGAATAGCTTCCATTGAGTCTCTGCACCTATCCTTTTTTTCTGAACCTTTGTTTGTTTTGAGAAAACAGGATTTGGCTCAGGATTGCCCATTTTTGTTAATTCCAGGGTTTCTCTGAATTTGAAAGTGATCACTTAGTAAGTTTCCATACCAAGGCTCAATCCAATTAAGTCCGTAGCGTCTACCAATTTCGCCATATCCCCCTTTCTTTTTGTTTTGAGATTAGGATCTCGTTGGGATGTCATTCCTTTTTCTTTTTCTTTCATTTATACTGGAACCATTGAATTCATTAGATACCGATTCCTATCTCGAAAACGTGTTTTCTCCTCTTTGATTTTCTTAACTATCCTCTATAGGAGACCCTTTTTTTGTCCAATCAAAAATGATTTTATCATTTCGGAATCCGCAATTCAATATAGATGGATATATACCCGATCTATATGTCGCGCTTCCTGTCATTTTGCCATTCAATTTGGAATACTTGAACGATCGATTCTTGTTTTTTAACTTTCGCCTGAAAACGGAGGAATGTCTCATTAGTTATAACTAACCATTCCATTAAACAATTCGAATTTGAAATAAATTAAATATAGAATGAGAGAGATATAGATATATAATATAGAATCAAATATAGAACTGTAATAAAAAGTATTTCCAATGCCAAAAAAAGAAATGAAAAATAATATTTACCATTCAATTCAAATTGAAAATAATTGAAAATAAAAGAATATTAACAATATTTACAATCACTATTTAATAATATTAGTATTAGAATTGTGATAAATCGAAATTCTAGATCGCTATATTAATCCTTATGCTCTAGAATATTCAATATAATATTGACTAGTTAATAACTAAGATTCCAATTCCAGTAGTTTAGTCAATTACTATGCATATAAGATTT